GAATCGAAAATAGAAGAGTTGAGTAAATCAAAAATCCAAAGGAGGTTCATGGCCAAGGGGAAAGATGTCCGAGTAACGGTGATTTTGGAATGTACTAGTTGTGTCCGAAACAGTGTTGATAAGGTATCAAGAGGTATTTCCAGATATATTACTCAAAAGAACCGGCACAATACGCCTAATCGATTAGAATTGAAAAAATTCTGTCCCTATTGTTACAAACATACGATTCATGGGGAGATAAAGAAATAGAGCGAACCAAGTACCTGTGTCTTACCCTTTCAAGGAAGGGGAAAAAATGACATTATATATATAACATATTTAAATAGAAAATAACCAAATCCTATTTTTTAAAAATCCTATTTTGGGTGGATTTAAACTGAATTAGAATTAAGAAATAGGATTTTAGGGATAAGGAATAAATTAAACAAACAAACCATGGATAAATCCAAGCGACCTTTTCTTAAATTCAAGCGATCTTTTCGTAGGCGTTTGCCCCCGATTCAATCGGGGGATCGAATTGATTATAGAAACATGAGTTTAATTAGTCGATTTATTAGTGAACAAGGAAAAATATTATCAAGACGAGTGAATAGATTGACCTTGAAACAACAACGATTAATTACTCTTGCTATAAAACAAGCTCGTATTTTATCTTTGTTACCCTTTCTCAATAATGAGAAACAATTTGAAAGAACCGAGTCGACCGCTAGAACTACTGGTTTTAAAGCCCGAAATAAATAGGCTTACTTTTTCTTCACTTGAATCATAATTACAAGAATCTAGATTTGAGTATCGTGTCGTAAGAAAAAAAAATGAATCGGAAAAAAAGATTTCTTTTTTTATTGAATTGAACGTGTTCATTCATTTTGACTACTTTAGCATATTTTCTCATACTAATTTCTACTCTACCTTCCCGGAGTTCATTCTCCGGGGAACTCCATTTAAATTATTCTGGTGGACTCTTTCCAATCTACTTCCTTTATGATTTCGTTCGAAATCATATAAAGACAATTCCTATTTGATATAGCTATTTGTGCAAGTATTTTACGGTTAAGAAGCAACTGTCTCTTGTACAGATCGTGTATTAATCTACTATAACTATAGGATACTCCCCTTTCGCGAATTACTGCGTTTATCCGAGTGATCCACAAACGACGAAAATCTCTCTTTTTCCTATCCCTATCCCGATGAGCCGAAACTAAAGCTCTTATTTTCTGTTGAGTAATTGTTCGAGTAAGCCTTGAATGAGCCCCTCGAAAGCTTGATGCAAATAAACGAATTTTTGTTCTACGTCTCCGAGCTATATATCCCCGTTTAATTCTGGTCATTGAATAAATGAAACTTTGACGAATAACTAATCGATTGCCTTTCTTTCAGTTATTCTTTTCCCCCTTCCTAGTCTATTAATAACAAAACGGATTTTTCCAATGTATAAAATAAAAATTCCAATGGCTTTGGCTACTCTAACCTTCCCGACCACGATTTTTTCTTTTTTTTTTTTAGGTATTTCACTGCGAAATAAGAAAGAAATAAAAAATTGTATTTTCCTAGGTATCAAAAATCTAGTAAATAAAAGAAATCAAAAAATAAATAGTGGGTTCCTTCGTTTCTATGGTTACTTCTTAAACGGTGAGGTCTTCTCTATACACCGGAGCCTTTACTTTATACTTTAATTTAATATTTAATCAACTAATTGATGTTATTGGGAACTTGTATAGTTCACACTCTTTGGCTCTACCCATGAATTATCCAGTAATAGGTCTTTCACAATCAGATCTACCTATACAGTAACGGTATTTAATTATGAAAGTTTGCTGGGTAGCTGACCCTCTTAGTCCGTTCTTGCCAGAGTGGGAGCCTGCCTAATCTTTATGTTTTATGCTTTTTAAATAAGATTTCCTCCGCTTAATGGATAACCATTTGTTACCAATGGAGAATTTCTTATCATCTTAAATTCAGGTGATTGGATTTACACCAACGGAAACCATAAACTTCATACACAATAGAGGGATATGATAGAGTTTTTTTTTAATAATGAATGGAGTTCCTTCTTCCATCCTATCCCATTCACCGGTACTGATCATTGATACTGTAAAAGTCGTTTTCTTGCTTTTGTGCCAGCTCATGATCTAAACGAGTCGCACATACACCCTAGTACATGTTCCTCGACGCTGAGGGCACCCCCGAAGAGCGGGGGATTTCGTGACATTTCTGATTGGCTGTCTTGTATTTCTAATAAGTTGTTTAATAGTTGGCATGTTGAATCGTATACATAATATGATGGGTTGGTTTAGATTGATCCTAACCGAATGATGATGAATTACTTCTATTTACTATTTAATAGAATATTCAATTCGAAGATAAAATCTCAAATCACAGATTTGCGCGAAATCCATGTTATTTTCATTCAACCGCTACAAGATCAACAATTCCATAAGCTTGGGCTTCTGTTGCTGACATAAAAACATCTCTTTCCATATCTTCGGATACAACCCATAAGGGTTTCCCCGTTCTTTGTACATAAACCCTTGTGAGGGTTTCACGCAGTTTCAGCAGTTCTTCCGCTTCCAGGACAAATTCGCCCGTTTGTGCCTCATAAAAAGAACTAGCAGGTTGATGGATCATTACCCTGATGATATAACAAAATAAAAGCTTCCCCTATCTCGCATGATAAAGCAAAGAGAAAAGAAAGATAAAGAATAGAAAAAAGATAGAATTGAACAACCGTACAGGCATCTTTTGTGCATACGGCTCTACAAGAAAATTGACCTCCCCTCCTTTCTATTGAAGAAAGAGAAAAATCGAATCTATCAGACTCAGATGGGTAAATGATCAAATTGCCATCCTTCCTTTCGGAGGAGTTAAAAAATACTATGATGGCTCCGTTGCTTTATATGTTTATTTTTTCTTTTTTTTTTTTTCTGTGATTCAGCAATCCCAAAGTTTCTTTTTAATCCGATCAAATAAGGAAAAAATCTTTTTTTTTTTTTTCGTACTCTTTCATAACATAAATATTGTTAAGAACTCTCCGGCATGAAAACAAAAAAGTTTGTGACGCTGAACTGAACTCCCGATAGATAAGAGAAAATCGGAAATACCCCTTATCTCATACTACTCTCTCGATACAGAATCTAATGTTTTGAAAAAAAAACAATACAAAAATTTCTCATATCGAATTCGAAGTGCCATGCTATTATTACTTAGTATTCATATGGCGAAGGCATAGTCTTCTTTTTTCTCTCAAATAAAAACCTCATTGGCGCCAAGCGTGAGGGAATGCTAGACGTTTGGTAATTTCTCCTCCGACCAGGATAAAAGATCCCATTGAAGCGGCTAATCCCATGCATATTGTATGGACATCTGGTCGCACAAATTGCATAGTATCATAAATAGCCACCCCAGGTATTACCCAGCCCCCAGGAGAGTTTATAAACAAATACAGATCTTTGGTCTCATCCTCGATACTGAGATATACCATAAGACCAATAAGTTGATTCGAAATCTCGCTATCAACCTCTTGGCCTAAAAAAAGTAATCTTTCTCGATAAAGTCGGTTGATTAGGGTAAAATTGTATCCCTTAGGAACCGTACATGCGCCTTTTGATGCATACGGTTCAAAAAAAGTGTGAATCAATGTATAGATTCCAGTCCTCTTTCTTTTTTTCTAGAAAGGTTCTTTCTTACTTCTAACGAAAGGGCTTTTCTTCGATTTTTCAATAAAGACGGGTTTTGACTCCTTTTTTATATTTTCGATTTTCCATTATAAAATTTGAAAGGGTCATTAAACTTATCGAATTAACTTCTCATTGATGTATTCTTTCATCGAGATTTAATCCAAACCGCGATGGTATTTTCTTGTTCCTGAATGGGTCTGTTTCATCTTTTTAGGTTTATGCTCTACTCCGGGTAAAGATCCGCCCGATTTGGATTTGTACATATAGGACAAATGCTCCCATTACCATTTCTTTTTGTATTTCTTTTTTTTTTTTCAATTCATTTTATACAAGTATCTCTTAGAGTTGAGATAACTTTGCTTGACAATTAGGATCTCTTTACAAAGAAAAAATATGAATAGCAATCATAGATATCTTACCAATCCAATTGGGTTTTTTCTAAACGGAGCCTGGATACTTCATTTTTTTAGTCCAACCAAGCCAACCATAAATTATTCTAATTGAATTATTCTAATTGATAATAGTAATATGAATCCCCTCAAAAATGGATCTAATTGCACTTCACGCTCCAAATTTTTGATGATTAAATTTATCTTTCTTGGGTGAAACGGGGGATATCTCGATCGGGGGAGAGAACGGGGAAATACCATATGACCCAATATATCTGACAAGTCGCACTATACGTCAACCCAAGATGCATCTTCCTCTCCAGGACTTCGGAAAGGAACTTTTGGAACACCAATAGGCATTAAATGAAAGAAAGAACTAAATACTATATTTCACTTTGAGGTGGAAACGTAACAATTTTTTTTATTGTCTTTATAATATTCATATTGGTTTTTATCGTATTTATTTTATCCATAGATTATAAAAATTCATAAAGAAAGACAGAATGAATAAACTCAAATTATTACGAATAGGTCTTTCTAATGATAAATAAGTATGGACTCATTCGCTCATAGAAAATGGGATTAACTCCCCCATTGCGTATTGGTACTTATCGAGTATAGAATAAATCTGCTTCTCTTTGTTCCTACGAACAGAATTGTTCCATTATTACCAACAGAATAGAACACCCTTGTTCGGAAATAATCGACTGAACAAGAGTGGTCCATAGGATAGTCATATTATAGTCTTTTCCAATGCAATAAAGTTACGTAGTGTCTATTTATCTTTGATATAAGGGGTATTTCCATGGGTTTGCCTTGGTATCGTGTTCATACCGTTGTATTGAATGATCCCGGTCGGTTGCTTTCTGTTCATATAATGCATACAGCTCTGGTTGCTGGTTGGGCCGGTTCGATGGCTCTGTATGAATTAGCGGTT